TAAACCATTTAAATGGTTTAAATTTTTATTTTTTTTTTAAATATTCATTAATTAATTTTAAATTTAAATAGAAAGGATATAAAATAGTTTTAAAAGTTGGTTTTTTAAAAAAAATACCTGTTTTTATTTTTTTATTTCTATGTAAATATGTAGTTGTTAATGGTTTTAAAGGTTTTTTTTCACCTAAAAGATAATAAATACTATTTTTATAAGAATTTTTATTTTTTTTTTTATAAAAATAAGGATATTTATTTTTTTTATGATTAAAATATTGTTTATTAAATTTTTTGTTTTTTTGATAATTTTTCTGCATATTTAATTTTATTTAATAATATAAATAATATCTCCTTTTTGCAATATAAAATTAGGTTTACTTATAATTTTATTATTAACTTTAATTTTTTTATGATTAATTAATTGTTTTGCATGAAATATTGTTTTTACTAATTTTAATCTAACAAGATTGATATCTAAACGACTTTCCAATAAGATAACAAATTTTTTAAAAATATTTATTTTATTATTTTTTTTTAATAATTTTGTAAATATATTTTTTAATTGATATTCATGAATACAACCATAAAAATTTCTAAATTGTTGTTTTTCAAATAATCTTTTTTGAAAAAATTTTTTACGTTTTTCTGGTTTTATTTCTTTTCTATATCTTAATTTTTTTTTAAATAAATTCCATTTTTTTGATTTTAATTTTAATAAGTTTAAATTTTTATGAATGTTTCTATTATTTTGAAAACATATTTTATTTCTTGGTTTTAATTTATTCATAATATTTATTAAAATATTTTACGTAATAAATACATTAAAGTATATATTGATTGAATATTTTTAGAATTTGTTACTATAGGATAATTTATATTTTTTATAGTTTGATTTGTATTAATTAATGAAATAGTTGGAATTTTTAAAGTAGAAAGTTCTTGATTTAAAAAAGTATCATTAATTGAACTTTTAATAATTAAAACTAATTTTATTTCATTTTCTTTAATTAAATAATTAATTACTTTATTAAATGTTGTATCCATAATTTTATTAGTAATTAAGCCGTTTATCCAATCTTTATTAAAAAAAATAATATTTCGATTTTTTTTAATAAAAGCTGTATTTAATAAAAATTGAACTTCATTTGCATTTCCTATTATTAAAATTTTTTCATTTTTTTGTATAATATATTTTATTAATTTAAAAATACGTTTTAAAAAAAATGAAACATCTTTTAAATTAATTATAGTATAATCATATCTACTACCATATATAAAAGGTAATATTTCTTTATTTGTATAAGTTAATGAATCTCCATACATGTTTTTTGATTTAAATAATAAATTTAATAAAATATTATTATTATTATTTTTTTTTTTTTGTATCATATTTAATTATTTTTTACTTTTTTTTCCTTCTTTTTGTAAAATTTTTTCATTTTTTAATAATAAACCTTTACCTTTATAAGGTTCAGGTTTTTTAAAATTTTTAATATAATGTACAAATTGACTTAAAAAAATAAAATCTATACTACTAAAAATTAAAGTATTTGCTTGATTAATAATTTCAATATTTTTTGGAATAGGTATTATAATATTATGACTAAATCCTAATTTTAGAATTAAATTATTATTTTCAATATGAGATTTAAAACCAATACCTTTTAAAAGTAAATTAATTTTAAAACCTTGAGAAATACCTTTTATTTTTATTTTAATTAATTTATTATATAAATTTAAAATACTTTTTTTATTTTTATCTATATTAATATTTATTAATAATTTATTTTTTTTTATAAAAAAAAATAAATTATTAATAGTTTTTAAAGATAATAAACCTAAAGATGTTTCAAAAAAAATTATCTTATCTTTATTATAAACTTTTATATCATTTGGAAAAATAAAAATTTTATCTATGAAAAAAAGTTGAATATTTCCTAAAGAACTTTTAAAAAAATTTTTATTTTTTATTATTTTATTTTTTTTTAATATTTTAATCATAATTTTTTTTAAGAAATTTTACAAATTAATTCGCCACCAACATTTAATTTTTTAGCTTGTAAATCAGTTAAAATACCTGTTGAGGTTGAAAGAATATAAAATCCTGTTTTTTTTTTATATAAATCTTTATTAGTAATATATAAACGTTTTCCAGGTTTGGATAAACGTTTTATTTCAGTAATAACTGCTTTATTTTTTCGATATTTTAAATAAATATCTAATTGATTTTTTGAATTTATTTTATAACTTTTTATAAAACCTTCTTTAACTAAAATATTTAAAATATTTATACTTTGTTTTGATTTTTGTTGTACTATTTTTGATTTTTTTGCTAAGTAACCGTTTTTAATTTTTGAAAATAAATTTGAAAGAGTATCTGTTATAATCATAATAAAAATTACCAACTGTATTTTGAAATACCTGGTAAAAAGCCTTTAGATGCTAATTTACGTAATTGTATTCTAGAAATTTTAAATAAACGATATATACTTTTAGAACGACCTGTTAAAACACATAAATTTTTAATTCTAGTAATTGAAGAATTTTGATGGAAAAAAAACCATTTTTGTTGTAATTTCCATCTTAAATCTTTTTTAATATTTAAATTTTTTGAAAGAATTTTTAATGTTAATCTATTTTTTTCAAAATTTTTAAATAAATAACGTTGTTTAATATTTTTTTTTATCTTTTTTTGCATAAAATTTTATAATAATAATAAAAATAAATGTGGAGATAATCGGATTCGAACCGATAACCTTATATTTGCAAAACATACTTTCTACCAGTTGAAATATATCCCCAATAAGTGTATTGGGACTTGAACCCAAGACCATCGGATTAAAAGTCCGGTGCTCTACCAACTGAGCTATACACTTAAGTTAATTAAAAAATTAATTAACTGTTAAAAAAATTTTTTTAAATAATAAAAATTTTTGATTTAAAAAAATATTAATTTTTTGTTTTAATAAAGTATTTAAAATTGGTGTTTCTTTTATTTTAATTTCTTGATTTTTTTTATAAATTGATAATTTTTTAGTAATAAATAATTCAAAATTAGAACAAAATGTTTTATATGAATTATTAAAAAAAAAAATAATATTATTTTTTTCAAAATTAATTTGATTTTTTTTTTTATTATCAAAAATAATTTTTTTTTTTCTAAATTTTAAATTATAACAAATTTTAGGTAAAAAAAAATAAGTAACAAAAAAATAAAAATTAAAAAAAAAAAATAAAAACCATGAAACTTGATTAAAAAATGAAAATTGATCGAATTGTGGCATAATTTTATTTTAAAATTTTACTTCTTCAACATATATTTTTCTTGAAAGAATACTTTTTTATTTTAAATTATTATTTTGTATTTTTTGATTTTTAATAATAGTTTGTATATAAGATAATCGTGAAAATTCTTTTTTAGATTTTTTTAAAATATTTAAATTATTAATATTATTTATTTGAAAATTTAAATATCTTAATTTATAACAATTAATTAATCTTGTAGAATTAATTTTTTGTTTATAGAATCCTTTTTTATTATATTTATTAAAATAATTTTTTTTTTTATAATTTAAAGCGTTATTTAAATTAAGAGGTTTCATTGAAAAAATAAAACCTAAAATAGAAATAAAAATTTTTCTATTATTACGATTTCCACCTAATAAACGACCTTTTATTGAATTATTATTATTTTTTAAAATATTTTGAAACATTATTTTATTAAATTGATATAATATATTATAAGTTAAATCATAATTAAATAAAATAACATTTTCATATTTCATAGCAATTGTTGAAATTTCATCTATTTTTATTAAAGTAAAAGGCAAATAAAGATTTTCATAATTATTAAATTCAATTACATAGGATTCTAAATTTAAATTATTATATAAAATTTTATTTTCAAATAAAATATTTTTTAATTTAAATTTTTTATTTTTTAAATAATTATTTTTTAAAAATTGTTGATAAGTTAGTAAATTATTAATTTTTTGTTTTTTTAATTTTTGCATTTAAAATAAATTTTTTTTTATTAGGCCTAGTAGGACTTGAACCTACAACTATACCGTTATGAGCGGTATGCTCTAACCAATTAAACTATAAGCCTTTTTTTATTTATAAATAAATTTAGTTTTAACAGGTAATTTATTTGAACCAGCTTTTAAAACTTTTTTTGCATTTTCTAATGAAATACCACTAATTTCATATAAAATTTGACCTTTTTTAACCTTAGCTACCCAAAAAGAAACAGCACCTTTACCTTTACCCATACGATTTTCTGTCGGTTTTGCTGTTACAGGAGTATCTGGAAAGATTCTAATCCATAAAAATCCTAATCTTTTCATTTTTCTAATAATTATTCTACGTGTTGCTTCTATTTGTCTTGAAGTTAAACGAGTTTCTTCTAAAACTTTAATTGCATATTTACCATAAACAATATTATTACTTTTTGTTGTTTTACCTACAAGTTTACCTTTAAATTGTTTTTTATATTTAGTTTTTTTAGGAAATAACATAATTAAATTTTTTTAATTTGAGTTTTTATTTTTTGTTTTTTTAATTTAGAATTTAAAGGTTTAAAAAAAACCCATAATTTAATACTACAAATACCTGATGGGGTTTTAAATTCATTAAAATGATATTTAATATCATATTTTAAAGTATTTAAAGGTATTTTTCCTTTTTGAAAAACCATTTTTTTTTTACGTTTTGATTTATTTAAACGACCTTTAAATTGTAAACGATATCCTATAAAATTAGAAAATATTTTAAAAAATTCTTGAAGCATATTATCAATATTATTGATAAATTTTTTATGTGTTTTTTTTCTTTCTAAAGTTTGTTTTATATAAAAAGTTATAATATTAATTTTTTTAGTATAAAAAGCATAACTAAAATTATAAATCATTTTTTTAATATTTTTATTAATTTTATTATTTTTTTTTATTTTATTAAAAATTTTTTTTAAATTTTTTCTTAATTTAAAAAATTCAAAAAATTGAACATTTTTAACAAATAATTTAATATTATTATTTGGATAATAAAAATTTAAATGATTTATTATTTTATTATAAGATAATTTATGATAATTTTTTGCATTTTTTTGCAAATAAACGTATATATTAATATTATTTGATGTTTTTACTATATTTATATCTATTAATTTTAGATTTTTATAATTAAAAATATTATTAAAATATTTTTTAATTTCTAAATCAAAATGTAATAAATTTGAATATTCATTATTATTAACAATCCATTTTGAACTCCAATTTTTTTTTTCTGTTAATCTTAAACTAATTGGTATAATTTTTTGACCCATAAATTATTTTTTTTTTTTATATATATGTTTTTTACGTGTATTAATAAATTCACCAAATTTAAAACCAATCATTTTATCATTTATTTCTAAATTAATAAAAATTTTACCATTATAAATACTAACAGAATTATTATTATATTCTGGTAATATTGTAAGATTTTTATTCATTATTTTCATCCATTGTTTTTTTTTTAATAAATTAACTTTAAAAAAAGGACCTTTATATTTACTTCTAGACATAATTTATTGAATAATTAATTTTTTTTTATTTTTTTTACGTGTAGGTTTTCCTTTTGTTATTTTACCATTAGGTGTTACAGAAGGTCTTCCACCACTTGTTTTACCTTCACCACCACCATGTGGATGATCAACAGGATTTTTAGCTACTCCACGTACAGAAGGTCGTCGATTTAACCAACGTGAACGGCCGGCTTTACCTAATTTTATTTTTTTATGATTAGTATTAGAAACTACACCTAAAGTGGCATAACATGTTAATAATATTAATTTTAATTCACCAGAATTCAAACGAATTCTAGCATATTTATTATTAATTTTTTGAATTAATTGTGCTGATGTACCTGCACTTCTTATTAATTTTCCTCTTGATTTTGGATATAAACTAATATTATGTATTAAACTACCAATAGGTATATTTTGTAAAGGTAAAGCATTACCTACTTTTAACTCTGCTTGGGGTGAACTTTTTATATATTGATTAATTTTTAAGCCTTCAGGTGCTAAAATTAAATAAGATTTAAAATCATTTTTTATATAAGCAATATTAGCAGAACGATTAGGATCATATAAAATTTTAATAACATAACCTTCTATATTTTGAGATCTATTAAAATTAATTATTCTATATAAACGTTTATGTCCGCCACCTCGATGTCTTACTGTTATTTTACCTTGATTATTTTTACCATTAGCACGTTGAAAACCTTTTGTTAAAGATTTAATTTTAAAAATTTTAGTTAAATTATTTTTTTTTAATAAAAATGTTTGACGTTGTGATGGTGTGATGGGATTTATTTTTTTTTCTATCATTTTCTATGGTATATAGATAAAATCTATTATGTTATATATTTTTAATAAAACAATTTCAGATTCAAAAAGTATTTTATATTCATTAACTATTTTATATGGTATTAATGAATTTCAATCTAAGAAAATTTGTAAAAATATAGGAATTAATCCTCAAATCACCCTTAATAAACTTAAAAACAACCACGTAAATCGACTTATTAATTATATTAATAAAAATTTAAAAGTTGAACAACTTTTAAAAAAATCTAAAACTGAAAGATTAAATGAATTAGTTGAAATTAAAAGTAATCGTGGAATTAGACAAAGTCAAGGATTACCTGTTAGAGGACAACGTACACATACAAATGCTAAAACGTCTAAAAAATTAAAAAAAATTTTTATTCAAAAACGTATTTCACGTAATAAACGTCCATTTAAGGTACAAAAAAAAAAAAAAAAAAATTAGTATTCTATGAATAAAACTAAATTTAAATATAATTTTAAAAATAAATATAAAATAAAAAAAAATTTAAAACAAAAAAATCCTTTAATTTTAACTAATTTACATATTACTGCTAGTTTAAAAAACACTATTATTAGTTTAACAACTTATAAAGGAAATCTTTTAAAACAATGGTCTACAAAATCATTAAAAAAAACAAGATTTAAAAAAAATACACCATATAATGTTCAATTAATTGTTTATAAAATTAATAAATATCTTCAATTAAAAAAAATTAAAAAATTAAAAGTTTATTTACATGGTACCGGTTTAGGTAGATATAATGTTTTAAAAAATTTAAAACAAAAAAAATTTAAAGTAAAATATCTTTTAGATAAAACAACAAAACCTTTTAATGGTTGTAGATTAAAAAAACAAAAAAGACGTTAGTTTTTAATATGGATAGGTGATCGAGTGGTTTAAGGTGTCAGTCTTGAAAACTGAAGTATGTAATAATACCGTGGGTTCAAATCCCACTCTATCCTAAAAAAGCTAGAGACGGATTTGAACCGTCATTAAAGGATTTGCAGTCCTTTACATTACCATTATGTTATCTAGCCAAAAATTAAATATAATATTATATGAATAAAAATAAAAAATTTTTTACCTATAAAAATAAAATTATTTTAACAAATGGATCTTCTTTAAAAATAACATCTATTAAGTATTTAAAAAATTATCAATTAAATTCAAAAATTTTTAAAGAAACAAAAATTATTACAGATACAAATATTAATTTAAATAAAAATAAATTAAATTTTATAAAAAAAATAATTTAATTTATATTATATTTATTTAAATATATTGAAATATAAATAAATATTTCAAAAATAAAAATAAAGATAATATAAATTAATAAAAAATTTAATATATCTGGAGGTGTAATTAATGCACTTAATAATATTATTTTAAAATAGAAAAATTTTCTTAAATTAATAATTATTTTAATTTTAAAAATATTATTAAAAATTAAAAAAAATAATAAAAAAAAATAAATAAATATTATAAATATATAAATAAAAGATAAAAAAATAAAATCAAAATAATTATTAATTTTAGGTTCAAAATAAATAGTTAAAAGATATAAGTTGGAAAAATTTAAATTTAATAAAAAATTCCAAATATTCGGAATAATATTTGTAAAAATTAAATTTATTATAAATAAATTAAAAATTATAAATAAAATATAAAATTTTAAAAAAAGAAAATTTTCAAATTTATATAAACCTTTTATTAAAAAAAACCAAATTAATAAAATACTTAATTGAATTGTTAAAAAAGTTGTTATAAAAATTGCTATAAAAATATTAGTAATAAAAATTTCAGTAATATTTGTAAAAATAAAATATTTTAACATATTTTGATTAAGTAAATTATTAACTAATAAATATATTAATTGATCTGAAAAATAATATGAAATAAAAAAAAGATAAAAAAAAGTAATTAAAATTATAAAAAAATTATATTTTAATTCAAATAAATGTAATTGTAAATAAGTTATTATTTTATTTTTCATATATTTTAAAAAAATATTATAGCCTACTTGGTGAAATTGGTAAACACGATAGATTTAAAATCTGTTCCTATTTAAGGTTATTGGTTCAAGTCCAATAGTAGGTATTTATTTATTATCAAAGTGGTGAAATTGGTAAACACGTTACACTTAGGATGTAAAGCTTAAAAGCGTTAAGGGTTCAAGTCCCTTCTTTGATAATTTCTATTATAATATATTTTTATTTAAAATTAAATATAATATTTAAAAAAATATATCCTTTTAGTGTAAATAAATTCAAATTTTATTTAATTTTCATTATATATATGATTGATATATACATTAATAATATAAAATTAAAAGTTAATAAAAATTTAACTGTATTACAGGCTTGTAATAATTTCAAAGTTGAAATTCCTAAATTTTGTTTTCAAGAAAATTTACAAATTGCAGGTAATTGTAGAATGTGCTTAGTAGAAATTGAAAATTCACCTAAACCCGTAGCTTCATGTGCTATGCCTTTAATGCCAAATATGAGAATATTTACTGATACACCTTTAGTACAAAAAGCTCGTGAAAGTGTATTAGAATTTCTTTTAATAAATCATCCATTAGATTGTCCTATATGTGATCAAGCTTCTGAATGTGATTTACAAGATCAAACTATGATCTTCGGTTCAGATCGTAGTCGTTTTTTTTTTAAAAAACGTGGTGTAGAAGATAAATATTGTGGTCCTTTTATTAAAACTATTATGACTCGATGTATTCATTGTACCCGTTGTGTACGTTTTGCTAATGAAATATGTGGAATTGATAATTTAGGTACAACAGGTCGTGGTAATAAAACAGAAATTAATTTTTATTATCCTAAAATCTTTAATTCTGAATTTTCAGGTAATTTAGTTGATTTGTGTCCTGTAGGTGCTTTAACATCGAAACCTTATAGTTTTAAAGCACGTTCTTGGGAATTAAAAAGAAAAAATGGTATTGATATTTTAGATAGTATAGGTTCTAATATTAAAATTGATATTTTCAATAATGAAATTGTACGTATTTTACCTAAAACTAATTTTAATATTAATAAAGAATGGATATCAAATAAAACTCGATATTTTTTTGATAGTTTAAAATATCAAAGATTACAATATCCATTATTAAAAGATAATAAAAATAATTTTCATAGAATTTCTTGGTTAGATGCTTTAAATATAATTAATCGAAAATTAATAACAACCGATAGTTCAAATATTAAAAGTATTATAGGGGATTTAACTGATTTAGAATCACTTTTTCTATTAAAAAAAAATTTCAATAAATTAGGTATTTTTAATATAGTATATGAATCTTTTTTAAAAAATCAACAAAATAAAATTAACTCAGATTTAACTTCAAATTTTTTATTTAATAATACTTTAAAATCAATTGAAGATTCAGATCTTTGTTTAATAATAGGTAGTGATATTCGTAAAGAAGGTTCTATTTTAAATATTCATTTAATAAATCGTTTAAAAAAGGGTAATTTTAAAATAGCTTATATTGGTAATAAAATTGATTTTACTTACCCTATAAAACATTTAGGATTAACTTTTACAATATTAATAAATATTATGTTAGGAAAACATTCATTTTGTAAAGATTTAAAAAAAGCAAAAAAACCTTTAATAATTTTTGGTGAAAATATTTTAAATCAAAAAAATGGTTTTTTTTTATTATCAAAATTAAAAAATTTATCATTTTTTAAAAATAATATTAATTTTTTTAATTCTAAAACTTCTTTAATTAATTTTTTTGAAATTAATTTTACAAAATCAACAAATTTATTTAAAAATATAAAATTATATTATTTATTTAATACTAATTTACAAAATAAATTAAAAATATCTAAAGATAGTTTTATTATTTATCAAGGACACCATTTTACTAAAGATGCTCAAAATTCAAATTTAATTTTACCGGGATTAACTTTTTTAGAAAAAAATGGAATGTATATAAATTTAGAAGGTTTTATTCAAAAAAATCAACAAATTTTAAATTTAAATACGGAACAACGTAAAGATTCTATTATTTATAGAAATATTTATAAATTTTTATTAAATAAAAATCAATTAAAATCTGAATCTTTTTTAAAAATTAAAGATATTTTACCTTATTTATTAAAAAAAAAAATAAAAATTATAAATAATTTTAATTTTAATAAAAAATATTTAAAAATTAATATTAATTTTTTAGATTCATTAATTAAAAATAATTATTATACAAATATATTAGAACAATATTCAAAAATATTAATTAATTCTAATAAAATTATCAAAAATAAATCAAAATCTATATGATCTACACAATTTTAAAATTTTTAATTTTAGTATTACCTTTATTAATTGCTGTGGCTTATTTTACTTTAGTTGAACGTAAAGTATTAGCCTCTATTCAAAGAAGAAGAGGACCTAATGTTGTAGGTACTTTTGGATTATTACAACCATTAGCTGATGGTCTTAAATTATTTGTAAAAGAAACTGTTTTACCTAGTAATGCTGATGTAATTTTATTTATATTTGCACCTATTTTAGCTTTTTTTTTAAGTTTATTAAGTTGGACTATAATACCTTTAGGATTTGGTATGTTTTTTACTGAATTAAATATTGGTATTTTATATTTATTAGCAATTTCATCATTAGGTGTTTATGGTATTATTATAGGTGGTTGGTCAAGTAACTCAAAATATTCATTTTTAGGTGCATTAAGATCAACTGCTCAAATGATTTCTTACGAATTAACAATTGGATTTTCAATTCTTTCTGTAATTGTTTGTGCTAAATCTTTAAATTTAATTTCTATTGTTTTAGCACAAAAAACTGTTTGGTATTGTTTCCCTCTTTTTCCTATATTTTTAATTTTTTTTATTTCATGTTTAGCGGAAACAAATAGACATCCGTTTGATTTACCTGAAGCTGAAGCTGAATTAGTTTCTGGTTATAATGTTGAATATTCTGCAATGGGTTTTGCATTATTTTTTTTAGGTGAATATGCAAATATGTTATTAATGAGTAGTTTAACTACTATATTATTTTTAGGTGGTTGGTTAGCCCCTTTTCCATTTAGTATTAAATTTATAAATTTCTTACCAGGATCTTTTTGGTTTAGTATTAAAGTTTGTTTTTTTGTTGTTTTATTTGTAGTTGCACGAGCAGTTTTACCTCGATACCGTTATGATCAATTAATGCGTTTAGGTTGGAAAATTTTTTTACCATTTACATTAAGTTGGTTTTTATATACTGCAAGTATTTTAATAAGTTTTAATTGGTTAATTTAATTATGAGTATTTTAAATCATTTTATTTTTACTTTTTTTTTATTTTGTCTTGGATTATTCGGTATAATCTTAAATAGACAAAATATTATAATTATTTTAATGTCTATTGAATTATTATTATTATCGATAAATTTAAATTTTATTTATTTTGCAGTTTTAATTGATGATATAATAGGACAAGTTTTTTCATTATTAATTTTAACAGTAGCAGCTGCAGAATCTGCTATAGGTTTAGCTATTATGATTGTCTTCTTTAAATTATATGGAGATATTTCTATTTATAAAATTAATTTATTATCATTATAATATAAAATTAATTTATTATCATTATAATATAAAATTAATTTTATATTATAATGATATATATAAAATATTAGATAAAGGTGTAAAAACTGTTAAAACTTTAATAATGCTAATTATATTTATTTTATTAAAGTAATTTTTATCTACATAGTTAAAATAAAAGTAATATAAAAGCACTTTTATATTAGTTATAATTGTAAAATAGTATAAAAATTAATTAAAAATTAAAAAATAATTTAGATATAAATAAAATTTATAAATTATTTATTCTTTAAGAAGAAATATTTTTTATATAAAAATATTTTTATAATATTTTATTCTATTATGTTATTATTAACTTTAATTTTTTTACCTTTTTTAGGTTCAGTATCAGCTGGATTATTTGGTTTTTATATTGGACGAAAAGGTTCAGTATTTATAACTACATTAACAACTTTTTTAAGTTGTCTTTTTTCATTAATTATTATTTATAATTCAATTACAAATGAATATGAATATATTATTTATATTTCAAATTGGATTAGTAGTGGTTTATTTAATTGTAATTGGTGTTTCTTATTTGATAGTTTAACAATGATTATGCTTGTTGTTGTAACAAGTATTTCAACATTAGTTCATTTATATTCTTCACAATATATGGCTAATGATCCGCATTTATCAAGATTTATGTCATATTTATCACTATTTACTTTTTTTATGATAATATTAGTTACAGGTGATAATTTTATACAAATGTTTGTTGGATGGGAAGGTGTAGGTTTTTGTTCTTATTTATTAATTAATTTTTGGTTTACACGTTTACAAGCAAATAAGGCGGCTATTAAAGCTATGTTAGTTAATCGAATTAGTGATTTAATTTTATTATTAGGAGTATTAACAATTTTTTATAATATTAGAACTATTGAATATTTTAGTACTTTTGCTGCTATTTCTATTGTAAAAGATTTTAAATTTATTTTTTTTAACTATATTTTAAGTATTGTTGATGTAGCTTGTATTTTAATTTTTATTGGTGCAATGGGTAAATCTGCACAAATTTTTTTACATTTATGGTTACCAGATGCAATGGAAGGTCCTACACCAGTTTCGGCCTTAATTCATGCTGCAACAATGGTAACTGCTGGAGTATATTTAACAGCTAGATGTTCACCTATGTTTGAATATTCAATATTTTCTTTAAAAGTTATTACAATTATTGGTGCTTCAACAGCTTTTTTTGCAAGTACTGTTGGATTAGTTCAAAATGATTTTAAAAAAATAGTTGCATATTCTACGTGTAGTCAATTAGGTTATATGTTTTTTGCTTGTGGATTATCTAATTATCCTTTAGCTATTTTTCATTTATCAAATCATGCATATTTTAAAGCATTATTATTTTTATGTTCAGGTGCGGTAATTCATGCAATGGGTGATGAACAAGATATTAGAAAAATGGGGGGTTTAAGACGTATTTTACCTTTTACTTATATAATGTTTTTAATAGGTTCATTATCATTAATGGGTTTTCCTTTTTTAACAGGATTTTATTCTAAAGATTTAATTTTAGAAGTAGCTTTTGCAAGTTTTAATGAAACAGGACATTTTGCTTATTGGTTAGGTACTATTGGTGCTTTTTTTACAGCTTTTTATTCAACTCGTTTATTATTTTTTGCTTTTTTAAGTGAGACAAATGCTTATAAAAATATTATAAAAAATGCTCATGATGTTCCATTAGAAATGGGTATTCCTTTAGGTTTATTAGCTTTTGGTAGTATTTTTATAGGTTATATTTCTAAAGATATGTTTGTAGGTTTAGGTTCAAATTTTTGGAATAATTCTATTTATATAAATCCATTAAATAATCAAATGATTGATGCTGAATTTTTACCAACTTTTTTTAAATTATTACCAGTTATTTTAAGTTTTTGTGGATTATTTGGTGCTTTTTATTTATACTTTTTTAAATTTAAATTTTTATATAATTTAAAAATTTCAGAATATGGTCTTTATTTTTATAATTTTTTAAATAGAAAATGGTATTTTGATAAAATTTATTATGAATTTATTAATCAATATATATTACAAATTGGTTATAATGTTACATATAAAATGATTGATAAAGGTTTAATTGAGATTTGTGGTCCTTATGGTTTAACAACAATTTTTGCCTTTTTAAGTCAAAGAATAATTTTATTACAAACAGGTTATATTTATCACTACTCATTATTAATATTAATTGGTACTATTTTTTTAATTAATATTATTTTTTTTTCTATTATTTATTATTTTAATGTAATTACTATTTTATTATTTTTATTTATTTTTTTATTAATTAAATAAAAATAATAAAATATATCTTTTAAGATATAATATAAAATTATATAATTTATAAATAAATATTATGGATTTTGAAACAATTTTTTTTTATACTTTTTCAACTATAGCTTTAACTTCAGCTATTTTTGTAATATATTCTACAAATACAATATATTCTGCATTTTTTTTAATATTAGTTTTTACAAATTCAACTGGATTATTATTAATTTCAGAAGTTGAATTTTTATCAATAATGTTAATTATTATATATGTAGGAGCAATTACTGTGTTATTTTTATTTGTAATTATGATGTTAGATGTTAATATTTTAATTGATAAAAATAAAATAAATAATAATTTTGGTTATTTACCAATTATTTTTTTAATAAGTTTTATTTTTTTTTTAGAAACATTTATAATGTTTAGTAAAGTTTTTACATCATATTACCATATAGTAAATAATTCTTTTTTTAATCAAGAAGTAAATACTTTATTTTTTTTTAAAGATAGTATGAAAGGTACTTTTGAAATATTTGTTGATGTAAAACCTTTTTTAAAAAATTTTATAAATCAATTAGATACCATTACAAATATTGAAACAATTGGACAAATTTTATACAGTTATTATGCTTTTTTTTTTTTAGCAGCAGGTATTATATTATTAATAGCTTTAATAGGTGCAGTAACTTTAACTAAAAAAGAAAAGAAAAAAAATTTTAAACAAAATATTTATAAACAACTTTCAAGAAATTCATTAAAAGCTATTTTTAATATACATTCTCATAAAATTGTTTAAAAATAAAACTAAACACAACCTTAACTTAATTGGTAGAGTATTAGCCTTCTAAGCTTTAAAATCTTGGTTCGAGTCCAAGAGGTTGTAAATAGTTTTATTCTTAAAACGGGGGTTATATGTATACGTATTTTTATATAATTATAAAATACTTTATAATTATAATTTTTTTAATATAAAAAATTTTTTATCAAAAATAATAAAAAATTAATTAATAACAATAAATTTTATTTAGACTTTTTTAAAATAATTTTACCATTCTAAAGCATCACTACACCAAATATAAATAAAACCTATAACTAATTCAACTAAAAATTCAATCATTGTCCAAAATCCCCATGAAAAATTTGAACTTAAAGTTAAAACCCAAGGAAAAACAAAAACAGCTTCTAAATCAAAAATAATAAAAAGAATAGCTACTAAATAAAATTTTACATCAAAAACTTTTCTAGCATCATCATAAGGATTAAATCCACATTCATAAGCTGTTAACTTTTCTAAATCATCTTTTTGTTTAATTAAACCAAAAGATAAAATGAAAATTAATATTGATAAAAATAAACTTAATATTAAAAATATAAAAATATTTGAATAATTTAATAACATATTTATAATAAATTTTAAATATAATATAATTATACGGAAAAAACGGGACTTGAACCCGCGACCTATAGCGTGACAAGCTACCACTCTAACCAACTGAGCTACTTTTCCTTTATAAGGATATTATTTTTTTATTTTAATATTTATTAGTGTAAATTTAAAGCATCGTTTATATACATACACGTTAAAATAGTAAATACATAAGCTTGTATTAAAGCTACGGCAATTTCTAAACCAACTAATAATACAATAATTATTAAAGGAATAAAATGGGCTATAAAAATAAAACTATTTACATTTAGCATAGTCCAAGCAAAACCAGCAATTACTTTTAATAAAGTATGTCCTGCCATCATATTTGCAAATAATCGTACAGGTAAACTAATTACACGGAAAATATATGAAACTAATTCAATAGGTACTAAAATAGGAACTAATGCAATACTTGCACCACTAGGTAATAATAAATTTAAAAAATTCAATTTATGTTTTTTAATTCCAATTAAATTAAAACCTAAATAAATAGTTAAAGCTAAAGTAAAAGTTATTATTAAATGACTAGTTACTGTAAAACTATATGGAACCATACCAATTAAATTACATAATAAAATAAAAAAAAAAACAACAAAAATTAATGAAACAAAATGTTTACCAGCTTTTCCTATACTTGAATAAGTTAATTCTATAGTAACATTAAAAATCATTTCAAAAATTTGCTGAAAACGTGTTGGAATAAATTTAGTTTTTATACATGTATAAATGTATAAGTAAACTATACCTATTACTAAAATTAAAGAAGCATTAGTAAATATAAAAGGTATTTGAAAAATAGGTAAAATTTCAAATTGTTCTAAAGGACTAAACATAAAAATTATTTATCTAATTTTTTAATTAAATTAATTACCACCCCACCAATAAACAGCTACAAATAAAAATAACCAAACAACATCAACAAAATGCCAATACCAAGCAGCAGCTTCAAAACCAAAATGGTGTTGTTTTGTAAAATGGTGATTTATTAATCTAATAGTACTTACTATTATAAAAATAGTACCAACAATAACATGAATACCGTGAAAACCTGTTAATAAAAAAAAAGTTGTACCATAAATACTGTCAGAAATAGAAAAAGTACTTTCAATATATTCATAAGCTTGTATTAAAGTAAAAAAAAAAGCTAATAAAATTGTGATAATTAAACTTAAAATAGAATTTTTTCTATCACCAAAAACTATTGAATGATGTGCCCAAGTAATTGTTGCACCTGATGATAATAAAATTATTGTATTTAATAGAGGTATACCCCAAGCATTTACAGTTTCAATACCTAAAGGTGGCCATAATGATCCAATTTCAGGAGTTGGTGCTAAAGCTGAATGGAAGAATGCCCAAAAAAAACTAATAAAAAATAATAGTTCACTAAAAATAAATAAAAGCATACCATTTCGTAAACCTAATTGAACTTGTTTAGTATGTTGACCTTCATATACTGCTTCTCTAACAATATCACGAAACCAGGTATACATTGTTAAAATAACCATTAAGAATCCAGTTAAAGTTAAAAGATTACTGCCAATATAACCATGAAAATACATAGCACCTCCAAAAGTTAAAAAAAAAAGTCCAAATGATATTACAAAAGGCCATGGACTTGGATCTACTAAATGATAAGGGTGATTTTGTGTATTTTGTGTATTTTGTGTAATTTTTTTTAAAAATGTTAAATCATTTTTTAATTTATCGATATTAGAATCATTAGTTGTTGTTTCAATTTGTAAATTTTTTTTATTAATATAATAATAATTTTCCATAAAGTTTAAATAAATAGTAATAGTTGCTTATTTAATGATAAATAATTCTCTTTTTAATTTTAAATAAAATATTTATTTTATTTAATATGATAAATTAATCAAAAATAAGATTAAATTTTAATTTTTTAATATTTTTATAATATTGTTTTTTTGTATTAATAGTTTTACTTTTATTTTTTGAAGTTTGAATTATTTCATTTATTATATTTTTTAAATTTGCATTTAAAAGTAACCATGATATAGATTTTTTAATTTGTTTATCTTCATTTAAAAGCATTAAAAAATATCTATCTTTTTTTTTATTTTTTTTATTTCTTTTTTTATTTGGAATACTAATTGCTTTTAATTTAGGTAATAAATTATCAATTGATTTAAATAAAATAAAATTAGGTTTTTGTTTTGTAGTTTTTTTTAAATTAATTAAAATATTTTTAAATATGTTTTCTGAACAAGTTTTTTTTCCTTTCTTTAATAACATATTTATAAATAGTTTTTTTATTTTATACTCTTCGTATTTTAGTTCCATATTTTGATCTTGATGTTTTTCGAGAATAAATTCCTAATAAATCATATTTACCACGAATTACATGATATTTTACTCCAGGTAAATCTTTAACACGACCTCCACGAACTAATACTATTGAATGTTCTTGTAAAGTATGTCCAATACCAGGTATATAAGTAATTATTGTATATCTACTAGATAAATGAACTTTTGCTACTTTACGCATAGCGGAATTTGGTTTTTTAGGAGTTGTATTATAAACTTTTAAACAAATACCTTTACGTTGTGGACATTGTTTTAAAGCTGGACTTTTATTTCTTTTTTTTTTTTCTAAACGTTTTTGTTTTTTAAAAAATAATTGATTAATTGTTGACATATTTTAAAAAATATTATTTAAAATTTGAATAATAACGGACTCGAACCGCTAACATTTTCGGTGTAAACGAAATACTCTACCAATTGAGTTAATTATTCTATGGGCCTAAGTAGATTTGAACTACTGACTTTACACTTATCAGGCGTATACTCTAACCAACTGAGTTATAGGCCCTTTTGAAGTAAAAGGATTCGAACCTTTGATTTTCCGTACCAAAAACGGAGGCCTTACCACTTGGCTATACTTCAAAATAAAGCAAATATATGCTTAGAAAGACTCGAACTTTCATTTTATAGATCCGCAATCTAACGCTTTATCCAATTAAGCTATAAGCATAATTTTATTTTTGTTTTTTAATAATCTTAATATTCATTAATAAATTTTCTGATAAATTTTTTTTTATTAAAATTATAAAATTTAATAATTGAAAAATATTATTAAATTTTATATCAATTTTTGGTGTAAAACTTTTATAAATAAAATGTTCACGTGATTTTTTATTGACATGTGGTGATCTTAATAAAGTAAAAATTTTATTTTTATTTTTTGTTTGAAATATTCCCGATATTTGAATATTTTTTAATTTATTAATTTTTTTTAATTTTAATAAATTTTGTTTAAGTTGATTAATTTTTTGAAATGATTTAAAAGTTATTCTTAAAAGATACATATTTTTAATAATAAAAATTGTCTGGAGGTGGATTTGAACCACCGACACAAAGATTTTCAGTCTTTTACTCTAACCAACTGAGCTATCCAGACTAAATATTATATTAATAAATATAAATAAATTTTATTTAAATTTATTAATATAATATTTGGAAAAACAAATAAAAATAAAATAAATTGGGTACTAATTAATAAAATAATACTTTGTATTTTATTTATTTGTGAAATATACATTTTTCTTAATATTTTTTCAAAAAAAATAATTTTAATTATTTTTAAATAATAAAAAGAACTTAATACACTAATAATAATACTAAAAAAAACTAAACTAAAATAATTATTTTTAATGGCAGAAAAAAATATAAATAATTTTGAAAAAAAACCTGCTAATGGTGGTATACCCGCTAATGAAAAAATATTTAAAATAATAATAATAGCAATTAATTTATTTATAGTATAAATATTTGATAAATCTGTTAAATATTTAATAGGTTTATGATTTATATTCAAAGATAAATAAGATGTCCATAAATTAATACTTGTTATAATATAAATTATAACATATAATAAAATAAACGGTATATTATTTAACATATTTGAAGTAAATCCAATTAAAATAAAACCGACATGACTTATTGAACTATAAGCTAATAATCTTTTTATTTTATTTTGTTGTAATGCGGATAATGCCCCAATTAACATAGATAAGAATGAAATTATATAAAAAAAAATTTCAAAAAAATATGAAATATTATAAAAAATTTCAAAAAATAAACGAATTAAAATTCCAATAAAAGCAATTTTTGGTACAATAGCAAAAAAACTTGAAATATTATTAGGAGCTCCTTCATATACATCAGGTAACCAAAAATGAAAAGGCGATGCACCTATTTTAAATAAGATACCAACAAAAATAAAAATTAATCCATAAGAAATACTTATTAATAAATTAATATTATCTAAAAAATTAATATTTGATAATATTAAAAAAATATTATTAAAATTTAAAGAACCTGTTATAGCATAAATTATTGAAGAACCAAATAAAATAAAACCTGAAGCAATTGATCCTAAAATAAAATATTTTAAACCGGCTTCAATTGATAATATAGATTTTTTTTGAGTTGAAGTTAATATATAAAAACTTAAACTTTGTAATTCAATTGCTAAATATAAAGTAATAAAATGATTAGAAGATACTAATAACATTAAACCTAATAATGATATTAACATTAATATGTTAATTTCATATGTATTTATTTTTTGATGTATTAAATATTTTTGTTGAATTAAAAAACAAATAATTGTTGATAAAATTAAAATTATTTTAATAAATTGCGTAAAATTATTAATAACTAATACACCATTTAATATATTATTTGAAATATTTGTTATATTTGATGTTAAAATTAAAAGAATTAATAATAAATATATTATTATAGTAGTAATATTTTTAATAATCAAAATTTTTTGAGTATTTTGATTTTTTTTATAAAAAACTCCAAATAATAATAAAATTAATAAAACAGTTGTTAAAAAAAATTCAGGAATAATAATTTCAAAATTATTATAAAAAATTTCTTGAAAAATCATAGTAAAATTATAAAAGAAATAAATATTTTAAAAATATTTACTTACTATATATGCTATATATTTATAAAAAAATTATTTTATAAATATTTTTATTTTATTAAAAAAAAAATATTTAAAATGTCTTTAAAAAAAATAAAAAATTTTTCTATAAATTTTGGTCCACAACATCCGGCAGCTCATGGTGTTTTACGTTTAATTTTAGAATTAAATGGAGAAGTAGTACAAAAAGCAGATTCTCATATAGGTTTATTACACCGTGGTACTGAAAAATTAATAGAATATAAAAATTATTTACAAGCTTTACCTTATTTTGATAGATTAGACTATGTATCAATGATGTGTCAAGAACATGCATATGTTTTAGCAATTGAAAAATTATTAAATTGTGATATACCATTAAGGGCTCAATATATTAGAGTTTTATTTTCCGAAATAACACGTATTTTAAATCATTTATTAGCTGTGTGTTGTCATGCTTTAGATGTAGGAGCTATGACACCTTATTTTTGGGGATTTGAAGAACGTGAAAAATTAATGGAATTTTATGAAAGAGTTTCTGGTGCACGTATGCATGCAGCATATTTTAGACCTGGAGGTGTTAATCAAGATTTACCTAAAGGTTTATTAAATGATATTTATATTTTTTGTGAACAATTTAATACACGATTAGATGAAATTGAAGAAATGTTAACAAATAATAGAATTTGGAAACAAAGATTAGTTGATATTGGTGTTGTTTCTTCAAAAGATGCTTTAAATTTAGGATTTAGTGGCGTAATGTTACGTGGATCCGGTATTTCATGGGATTTACGTAAAACACAACCGTATGAAGTTTATGATCAATTAGATTTTGATATACCTGTTGGTACCAATGGTGATTGTTATGATCGTTATTTAATTAGAATAGAAGAAATGCGTCAATCTATTAGAATTATTTTTCAAGTACTTAATAAAATCCCTACAGGTCCTATAAAATTAGATGATAAAAAAATTACAAATCCTAGTAGAATAGAAATTAAAAATTCTATGGAATCTTTAATTCATCATTTTAAATATTATTCTGAAAATATTAGTGTAAATAGTGGTGAAACTTATACAGTTATTGAAGCACCTAAAGGTGAATATGGTGTTTATTTAGTATCTGATGGAACTAATAAACCATATAGATGTAAAATAAAATCACCAGGTTTTTTACATTTACAAGCTTTAGATTTTATAGCTAAAAATCATATGATTGCTGATGTAGTTACAATTATAGGTACATTAGATGTTGTTTTTGGTGAAATTGATCGTTAATCGAATTAAAATATATTTATAATAAATATAAATGTTTATCAATTTTAAAAATAAAAAAATTATTAAGTTATAAAATAAAAAACTTAAAATATGATTACACAAAAAACAAAAATTTTTAAAAAATTTAAAATAAATCAATTACAAAAAATAAAACAAACATATAAATATATATATATATTTCGTTATAATGATTTAAATATTAACGAAATAATATCTTTAAAAAAAAATATTAAAAAATTAGATTATAAATCTTTAATATTAAATCAAAATTTAACTACTCATATTTTTTCACAACTAAAAGGACAGGGTTCAATTTTAATAATTTACGGAAATAATAATTTAAATTTAATTGAAAATTTAAATAATTTAAAAAAATTTAAATTAATTTATTTAAATATTCAAAATAATATTTATTCTAATTTAAAAGTAAAACAAATTTTATCTAAAAATTATCCACCGTTAAATAATTTACTTGTTCAACCTTTTTTAAATTTTATATATTATTTAAGAAAAATTTAAAAAAGGCGATTATAACTTAAAGGTAGAGTGTTAGATTGTGGGTCTAAGTGTTATGGGTTCAAGTCCCATTTTTCGCCCATTTTTTTTTTTTATTTAATTAAATTTTCATGTTTAATAAGTTTATATTAATTTTTTTACTTATTTTACCATTAATTGCGGTTATTATATTATCTTTTTCGAAAAATGAAAAATTTATAAAAAATTTTAGTATTTTTATGTCTTTTTTCATTTTTTTAATGTCATTATCTTTATGGATTTTATTTGATAAATCAACTTCAAATTTTCAATATTTATTTAAAATAGAGTGGATTAGTCAATTTAATATTAATTTCTATTTAGGTCTTGATGGTATTTCATTATTTTTTATAATTTTAACAACATTTTTGATTCCAATTTGTATGTTAATCAGTTATGAAATAATTAACAAAAATATTAAAGAATATTTTATTTTATATTTTATTTTAGAATTTTGTTTAATTATTTCATTTAGTGTATTAGATATACTTATTTTTTATATTTTCTTTGAAAGTGTATTAATTCCTATGTTTTTAATTATAGGTATTTGGGGATCAAGAGAACGTAAAATTAAAGCTTCTTATTTATTTTTTATGTATACTTTAGCAGGTTCATTATTTATGTTTATAGCAATTATTCATTTATTTTTAACTGTAGGAACTACTGATTATCAAATATTATATTATAGTAATTTTAATTTTTCATATGAAAAATTATATTTTTTAGCTTTTTTTTTATCTTTTGCTGTTAAAGTTCCAATGTTACCATTTCATGTTTGGTTACCTGAAGCTCACGTTGAAGCACCTACAGCAGGCTCTGTATTATTAGCAGGTATTTTATTAAAATTAGGATCATATGGTATGATTAGATTTTTAGTTCCTTTATTTCCTAAAGCTACTTTATATTTTACACCATATATTTTAGTATTATGTTTAATTTCTGTTATTTATGCTTCATTAACAGCAATACGACAAACAGATTTAAAACGTATTATTGCTTATGCTTCAGTTGCTCATATGAATTTTATTATCTTAGGTATTTTTTCTTTAACTATACAAGGTTTAGAAGGTAGTATTATTCAAATGATTAGTCATGGATTAGTATCTAGTGGTTTATTTTTTTCAATTGGATGTTTATATGATAGATATCATACACGTTTTATTAATTATTACGGCGGTTTAGCACATACAATGCCTTTATTTTGTATTGCATTATTTATTTATGTATTAGCAAATATGTCTATTCCAGGTTCAAGTAGTTTTGTTGGAGAAATTTTAATATTAACGGGAGTTTTTGAAGATAATACTACAACTGCTATTTTTGCAACAATTGGGATGTTTTTAGGTGGTATTTATTCTTTATTATTTTATAACAGAATATGTTATGGTAATATTCAAAATATTTATTTAAAAATTTATTATGATTTAACATATCGTGAATTTTTAATACATTTAATATTAATTGTTAATATTTTCTTATTAGGTTTATATCCTAAGATTTTTGAAAGTTGTTTGCATGAAAGTGTATCTAAAATTTTAATACATATTGATTTTTCTTATTTTTATTAAACAAATTTTTTGTTTAATAAAAAGCCCTTTTAGTCTAATGGTTAGGACATTGCCTTTTCACGGCAAAGATACGAGTTCAATTCTCGTAAAGGGTAAAAAAATATATATTTGATATATTTTTTAAATATGATAATTTAATAACCTATATGGCTATTGAATTATCATATATACTGGAATCAAATATTAAAAAATATAAAGATGAAAAAAGTTTACAAGAAACAGGAATTGTTCTTTCAATGAGTGATGGTATTGCAAGATGTTACGGTTTAACTCAAATTCAAGCTGGTGAAATGGTAGAATTTAATAATGGTAACATTAAAGGAATGGCTTTAAATTTAGAACCTGATGTTGTAGGTGTAGTTGTTTTTAGTAATGATAGAGAAATTCAAGAAGGTAATTTCGTAAGAAGAACTGGATCTATTGTTAGTGTACCTGTAGGACCTGAAGTATTAGGTAGAGTAGTTGATGCTTTAGGTCAACCAATTGATGGTAAAGGTCAAATTAATAGTAAATTAGAAAGTAGAGTTGAAGTTAAAGCTCCAGGTATTATGCCTAGAGAAAGTGTTAAAGAACCTGTACAAACTGGTTTAAAAGCTGTAGATAGTTTAATCCCTATTGGTCGTGGACAAAGGGAATTAATTATTGGTGATAGACAAACAGGTAAAACTTCTATTGCTATTGATACTATTATTAATCAAAGAGAACCTCATTTAAAAAAAGATACAAATAATCAATTATATTGTATTTATGTAGGTGTAGGTCAAAAAAGATCAACTATTGCTGAATTAACTAAAACTTTAGAAGAAAAAAATGCAATGTTTTTTTCTGTTATTGTTGCAGCTACTGCTTCAGATTCAGCACCATTACAATATTTAGCTCCTTATACAGGTTGTGCTTTAGGTGAATATTTTAGAGATAATGGTAAACATGCTGTAATTTTCTATGATGATTTATCAAAACAAGCTGTAGCTTATAGACAAATGTCATTATTATTAAGAAGACCTCCAGGTAGAGAAGCTTATCCAGGTGATGTATTTTATTTACACTCACGTTTATTAGAAAGAGCTGCTAAAATGAATAGAAAAATTGGTGGTGGTTCATTAACAGCTTTACCTATAATTGAAACTCAAGCTGGTGATGTTTCTGCTTATATTCCAACTAATGTTATTTCTATTACTGATGGACAAATTTTCTTAGAAACTGAATTATTTAATGAAGGTCAAAGACCTGCAATTAGTGTTGGTTTATCTGTAAGTCGTGTTGGTTCTTCAGCTCAAATTAAAGCTATGAAACAAATTGCGGGTACAATGAAATTAGAATTAGCACAATTTAGAGAAGTTCAAGCTTTTGCTCAATTCGGTTCAGATTTAGATGCAACAACTCAACAACAATTAAATAGAGGAGTTAGATTAACTGAAATGTTAAAACAAGGTCTAAATATTCCATTATCAGTTGAAAATCAAATTGTAATTATTTATTTAGGTGTACGTGGTTTCTTAGATAAAATTGCTGTAGATAAAATTTCAATTTTTGAAACTAATTGGTTAAATTTTATTAAAACTAATCATTCAGATATTTTAGAAGAAATTTTAACTAAAAAAGAAATTTCTAAAGAATTAGATAAAAAATTAAATACTTTAGCTACTGATTTTACTAATAATTTTATTACTAAATAATAAATTAATAAAAAATAATTATTTTTTATTAATTTTATAATCAAATTATATGGAATCTTTAATTTTTAATATATAATTTAAATAAATCTTTTTATAAAAAAAAAATATATATATATTTTTTTAAACCTACCTCAGTATGTATATAAATGTAATAATAGGGAAAACTTTATGTTTAAGTATTTTTATAATAGATAACAATGATCAAAATTATAATAGCTTTACAGGCCAATTTAATTCTCAGGTTCAAACATAAATAATAGAAATCTTTAATTAATCCTCTCATATTCAATTAATGTTGAACTAAATAGAAATATTTCAATTAAGAAATATTAACCTTTGCAATTATTTATAAAATAAAAAAATATCACATTTACCAGATATCACGAATTAAGTATTTATTATAATTTTTAAAATATAATATTTAATTATATTTTAAAAATTTAATATTATTTATTATTAGTATTATAACGCACTAAATATGCTTCAAATTTACCTAAAAAAGGTATAATTACGATAAAAAATAAAAAATAATAAATCATACTTATAACACCAATTTCAGTATAAGGATATTCAACTGGACATTGTCCAACCCAACCTAATAATAAGAAAGCTACAACTAATAACCAATAACAAACTTTAAAAATAGGTCTAAAAGCTGTACTTCTGATTTCAGATGAATTTGTAAAAGGTATAGTTAATAAAATAATTAAAGAACCAAACATTGCAATAACACCACCAATTTTATTAGGAATTGATCTTAAAATTGCATAAAAAGGTAAAAAATACCACTCAGGTACAATATGTAAAGGTGTTTTCATTGGATTAGCTTCAATATAATTATCTGGATGACCTAAAGTATTTGGATAATAAAATATAAAAATAAAAAATATTAAAAATAATACCATTAAACCAAATAAATCTTTTGTATAAAAATAAGGATAAAAAGGTATATTTTCTGTTTTTAAAGTGATACCTAATGGATTATTAGAACCAACTTCATGTAATAAAATTAAATGTATTAATACTGCACCTACTATAACAAAAGGAAAAGTAAAGTGTAAACTAAAAAAACGATTTAATGTTGGATTATCTACAGCAAAACCACCCCATAACCAATCTACAATATCTTTTCCTATTAAGGGTATTGCAGAAAATAAATTAGTGATAACGGTAGCACCCCAAAAACTCATTTGTCCCCAAGGTAAAACATAACCCATAAAAGCTGTTGCCATCATTAAAATAAAAATTACTACACCTGAACACCATAAAGCTTCTCTTGGAGTAATATATGAACCATAATATAAACCTCTAAAAATATGTACATATACTACAATAAAAAAAAATGAAGCACCATTAGCGTGTGTATATCTAATTAACCAACCATTATTTACATCTCGCATAATATGTTCAACACTATTAAAAGCTAAATCAATATGTGGTGTATAATGCATTGCTAAAAAAATACCTGTTAAAATTTGTACTACTAACATAATACCGGCTAACGAACCAAATCCAAAAAAATAATTTAAATTAATAGGGGTAGGATAATCTATTAAATGATTATTTAAAACAGCAAATAATGATTTTTTATTCCATCTCATATTATAGAATAAAAATAAACCTAAAAACAAAAATAATAATAATTAAAAATCAATTATGAATTTATTTTTTTATCCCAAGGATTATTAAATTCAAATAATCTATATTGTTGCGATAAATTAATAGGTTCATAAACTACTCTTTTTTTTAAATCATTATAAAAAACTTCAAGAAATCCACTTAATGGAAAATCTTTTCGTAAAGGATGTCCTTCAAAACCGTAATCAGTTAAAATTCTTCTTAAATCTGGATGATTTATAAAAAAAATACCAAACATATCCCAAACTTCTCTTTCACACCAATTAGCAGCTTTATATATTTGAATAATAGAATCTACTGGTTGTAATTCATTGATTGAAATTTTTACTTTTAAACGACTATTAAAACGAATACTTAATAAATTATAAATAATTTCAAAACGTTTTTCTTTATTAATATAATCTACAGTACAAATTTCAGATAGTATTTTAAATTGACTATTTGTATGATTTTTTAAAAAAAATAAAATAGGAATTAATTTTTTTGTAGAAATATTAATACATAATTCATTTTTATATAAGGTATAATTTATTATAGGTAAAATTTGTAATAAATATTGACTAAATTTTTTTAATATTTTCATAAATAAAAAATAATTATAAATATTAATTATAAATATTTATATATCAAAAAAATAAACTATTATTTTTTTTTTAATAATTTAATTTTCAGTATCAGTAAGTATATAACCTGTAATATAAATAAAATATATTATATATTTTATTTATATTACAGAATTTAATACTAATTAAAAAGCAAATAAAATTAAAAAAGCCATCATTAAACAAAATAAAGCAATTGCTTCAGTTAACGCGAAACCTAAAATAGCGGTTCTCATTAATTCTTGTTGTAAAGAAGGATTTCTTGAAATACCTATAATTAAAGAACCAAAAACGTTACCGATACCAATACCAGCACCAATTAATCCTAAAGTAGCTAAACCTGCACCTAAAAATTTAGAAGCTTGTAATAACATAAAATGTATTATCAATTTTTTTTTTATTTAAAATATCTTATCTTAAAAGATATATTTTTTTTTATAAATAATTTTATATTAAAATTCTAATTTTCAATTTTTTTTATTATCAATTTTTTTTTTATTTAAAATATCTTATCTTAAAAGATATATTTTTTTTTATAAATAATTTTATATTAAAATTCTAATTTTCAATTTTTTTAACATGTACTAAAGTAACATATACAATATAAAAAAAAAATATAGCTGAAAAAAATGAAATATAAGAACCAAAACTACTTACAGCATTCCAACCACTCATTGCATCGGGAAAATCTGGAATTCTTCTAGGCATACCTGCTAAACCTAAAAAATGCATTGGAAAGAAAGTTACATTTACTCCTATAAAAAATAACCAAAAATGAATTTGACCTAATATTTCTGGATATCTACGTCCTGAAATTTTACCAATCCAAAAATAAAACCCAGTAAATATACCAAAAACAGCACCCATAGATAAAACATAATGGAAATGTCCTACAATATAATAAGTATCATGTATTGCTATATCTAAACCTGAATTTGACATAGCTACACCAGTTACACCACCCATAACAAATAATAAAATAAATCCTAAAGTAAATAATAGAGGAGTTTCAAATTTTAAAGAACCACCCCATAAAGTAGCTAACCAACTAAAAATTTTAATACCAGTAGGTACTGCAATAATCATAGTAGCTGCTGAAAAATAAGCTCTAGTATCTACATCTAAACCAACAGTAAACATATGATGTGCCCAAACAATTGAACCTAATAAACCTATAGATAACATAGCATAAACCATTCCTAAATAACCAAATACATTTTTTTTAGCAAAAGCTGCTGAAACTTGACTAATAATACCAAATCCTGGTAAAATTAAAATATAAACTTCTGGATGACCAAAAAACCAAAATAAATGTTGATATAATACTGGATCACCTCCACCTGAAGGATCATAAAAAGAAGTATTTAAATTTCTATCAGTTAATAACATAGTAATTGCACCAGCTAATACAGGTAAGGTTAATAATAAAAGAAAGGCTGTAATTAATACAGACCAAACAAATAAAGGTAATCTATGGAAACTTAAACCAGGAGCTCTCATATTATAAATAGTTGAAATAAAATTAATTGCACCTAATAATGAAGAAATACCTGTTAAATGTAAACTAAAAATAGCTAAATCTACTGAAGGTCCAGAGTGTGCTTGCACACTAGATAAAGGTGGATAAACAGTCCAACCTGTACCAGCACCAGATTCTACAATAGCCGATGAAACTAATAATAATAAAGCTGGAGGTAATAACCAAAAACTTATATTATTCATACGTGGAAAAGCCATATCAGGTGCACCTATCATTAAAGGAACAAACCAATTACCAAAACCACCAATTAAAGCAGGCATAACTAAAAAGAAAACCATTATAAAAGCATGTGCTGTAACAACAACATTATATAATTGATGATTTCCCATAAAAATTTGATTACCTGGTTGTGCTAACTCCATTCTAATTAAAAGAGATAATGTTGTACCAACAACACCAGCAAAAGCACTAAAAATTAAATATAAAGTTCCAATATCTTTATGATTTGTTGAAAAAAGCCATCTTGTTGACCATTTATTTATATTTTGAAAATTCATTTTTAAATATTTTTTAATTCTTTTTAAAAGCAAAATTATATATTTTATTTAAAAATTAAAAAAAGCGTTGGTTTTTTTAATTTTTTATTATTTAAGATAATAAAATATCTCTTTATATATTAAAAAATTGTTTAATTTTATTTATTATTTGTTTTATATCAGTAAATAATAATAAGATTAAAAAAATAATACCAATAATTTTGAATATCATAAAAATTTTTAATTATACATTAAAATCAAAATTGATTTTATTTTTTAACCAAGTTAAATAATCTTCCAATGAAACAGCTTCAACAACAATAGGCATAAATCCATGATTTACTCCACAAATTTCGCTACATTGTCCATAAAAAACACCTTCTCTTTTAATAAACATTGAAGTTTGATTTAAACGTCCAGGACATGCATCTAATTTTATACCTAATGATGGTATAGCCCAAGAATGTAAAACATCTGATGCTGTAATTAATACTCTAATATGACTATTAGTTGGAACTACTACACGATTATCTACTTCTAAAAGTCTAAATTGACCTATAGCTAAATCATCTTCTTGTATCATATAACTATCAAAAATTAAAGGTTCATCAGAAAATTCTAAATTATCTGAATATTCATAACTCCAGTACCATTGACTACCTATTACTTTTAAAGTAATAATGGGATCAATTACTTCATCCATTGAATATAATAATGCAAAAGAGGGTATTGCTACAGTTAATAAAATTAAAGCTGGAATAGAAGTCCAAATAATCTCAATAGTTGCACCATGTACAACAGTTGCTGGAATTTTATTTTTTTTTTCATCAAAAAGAGTAACAACTCTAAATAACATCCAACATACAAATACAACAATCATAATTAAAAAAAACATTAAATCATGATGAAAATTTATAATACCTTCCATTACTGGAGTTGCTGGATCTTGAAAACCTAATTGCCAAGGTTCTGCCATATCTAAAAAAGTGAATTGATTGTTTATATATTTTGTTATTGTCATAATATTGTTAAGAATTTTTCCTTTTATTTTTTAATATATACAAAATTAAGTATTTTTTTGAATTTAAAAATTCAAAAATAAATATAAATATTTTTATTTATATTTAAGAAAAATAAAATAATTAAATTATTATTTTTCTTAAATAATATATAATTTTAAATATTCGAAAATCTAAGTTATAATAAAATATTACTATCTTTAGTCAATTCATTTAATAATTTAAGAACATCAATATGATTTTATATCTTAATATTAGATATAGTTAATATAATTAAAAAAGAGTCATTGAATCTAGGTATAGTGTATTTTAAGCTTTTATTAAGGTATGCATATTTTTAGTCTATAATCCTCAGAAATTTTCTTTCTGATTATTTTTAGAGTTGTAAATATTCTGTATTAAACTTTATATTATTGTGTTGGAATTTATATTAAAAATATTATTTAAGCTAGTATACCTTGTATTTAATAGAATATCTTATATATTTTTTGTATTTAATGATTTATTTACTAGAAAACTAAAATTATTTGCTGTTTTGGATACTTAAAGACAGAGTATTTTAAGTTAAGTTAAATTTATAATATTTTAGTCTTATATATTATTGGCTATAATACTATTAATGGTTAAAATATTTTTATTATAAATATTACCGTTATATAAAGAATAAAAAAAATAAACTTATAATAATAATTTTTTATAAAATTTAAATAAATAATAATAGTTATGGTTATTTATTTAATTGATAGATAATACCTTTTTTATTTAAATACTATTAAATTTTAACCTACTTTTTATAAAGAGATTATATTAAAAACATTTTTTATATATCATAAAATATTATAAATCTAAATTTAAATTCCCTTTTGTTAAAAAGTATTTTAAATAAAATTTTATTTTTATAACTTGAATTTAATTAATTTCAGATTTTATAAAATTTTTTTGATTTATAATATTTTATTAAAAATAAAACAGGAAAAATGGGACTTGAACCCATAACAATAATTTTGGAGACTATGATTTTACCAATTAAACTATTTTCCTTTAATTTAAGAATGTTTTAAAGATCTCTTCCAGACACAGGTTCCCCTACGACTACCTTGTTACGACTTCATCAAAGTTACTAATTACTTTTTAGGAATTTTAATTTATTTAATATAAATTATAAATTATTATAATTAAATAATTATTTAATTATACTAAATAATTAAGAATTATTTTAAAAATAATCAACTTCCCTGATGTGACGGGCGGTGTGTACAAAGTCCAGTAACATATTCACCGCAGCATGCTGTTCTGCGATTACTAGCGATTCCAACTTCATAAGGGCGAGTTTCAGCCCTTAATCCGAACTAAGATAATTTTTAAAGGTTTGCTCCAACTTTTATCATTATTGCCTCTCATTGTAATTATCATTGTAGCACGTGTGTAGCCCAACTCATAAGGGCCATGAAGACTTGACGTCATCCCCACCTTCCATTAACCTATCATTAATCTTTTTGTTAGAGTACTTTTATTATTTTTATAATAAATTAGCAACTAACAATAGGGGTTGCGCTCGTTAAGGGATTTAACCAAACATTTCACAACACGAGCTGACGACAGCCATGCAACGCCTGTTTTTTATATAAATTTTTATATAAAAATTAGCAAGAGTTGGTAAGGTTCTGCGCGTATTATCGAATTAAACCACATGCTCCACCGCTTGTGTAGACTCCCGTCAATTCCTTTGAATTTCAATCTTGCGATTATACTTTTCAGGCGGAGTGCTTAACGCGTTAGCTGTTATATCTAAATATTCTAAATATTAGCACTCATCGTTTACAGCATGGACTACCGGGGTCTCTAATCCCGTTCACTACCCAAGCTTTCGTTTCTCAGTGTCAGTATATACCCAGATAATTGCCTTCGCCATAGGTCTTCCTTCTATTATCAACGTATTTTATCACTCCAATAGAAATTCCATTATCCTCTATTTATACTCCAGTTTATTAGTTTTGAAAAAATGTATAAAGTTGAGCTTTAATTTGTTTCTTTCAACTTAAAAAACCACCTACAAACCCTTTACGCCTAATCATTCCGAATAATGCTCGCTCCTCCCGTATTACCGCGGCTGCTGGCACGGGTATTAGCCGGAACTTCTTTTTTAAGTACTGTCATTTTCCTCCTTAATGAAAGAGCTTTACAACCTAATTAGCCTTCATCACTCACTCGGTATTGCTGGATCAAGCTTCCGCTCATTGTCCAAAATTCCCCACTGCTGCCTTTAAAAAAGTTTGGGCCGTGTCTCAGTCCCAATGTGGCTGATCATTCTTTCAAACCAGCTAAAGATAATAGGCTTGGTAGTCTATTAAACTACCAACTACCATAATCTTGCGCAAACTCATCTTTTAACGTTATAAAAACTTTAATTAATTTATTCAGTATTTTTATAAAAATAATTATTCTGAATTAAAAGGTAGATTATTCACGTGTTACTCACCCGTTCGCCATGTTTTTAAAACATTCGACTTGCATGTGTTAAGCATACCGATAGCATTTATTCTGAGCCAGGATCAAACTCTATTTAAATTTTATATTAATTATTTAATATTAATTTTTAAAATAACAAATATTTAAAAATTTAATAATATAACATTCTTATATTAATTTTTGTCTTATATTATCTTAAAGAATAGAAAATTTTTTTTTTTTAAATGTATTAATATAAACTATCCTAATATATATGTATACTGAAATTGGAGAAAGTAGGATTTGAACCTACGTAGAAATTACTTCAACAAATTTACAGTCTGCCGCTTTTAACCACTCAGCCATTTCTCCTATATTAAAATTAATTGTGATTAGTGGGACTCGAACCCACAATATTTACTTGGAAGATAAAGGATTTACCAATTAATCTATAATCACAAATAAATGTCAATTCTAGTATTATTCCCTATTAATTTAAGATATGGAAATACCAAATACTGCCTTTGGGTCCATTTTTAATTTAATATTATAAGCAAAAAAAGGGATTCGAACCCTCAACATTAACCTTGGCAAGGTTATACTCTACCATTGAGCTATTTTTGCAATAAATTATTTTTTAATAATAAAAAGGGAATTTAATAATAAAAATAATTCATTAGAATTTTTAGCATTTGTATGAATGGATATATCAATTGGTGGAATATTTTTAAATTTTAGAAATTCCGTTTTTAATTCAAAAAAATCTAAAATATTTTGAATTTGAAAATTTAAAATATTTTTATTTTTAAAATTAAAATTTATTTTAGTAATATTTTGTAAAATAAAAATTAAAAATTTTTCTAAAAAAATAAAAATTTTTTTTTTTCTTAAAGTTATTTTACAACCTATAATTGAATTTTTTTTAATTTTTAAAAAAATATTATTTTTTTTTGATTTAGTTATAATAGGTTTTTGATTTATTATTAATTTTAAAAGTAAAATTATATTTATTAATTTTTTTTTTTCAATATTTGCATCTTTAAAACCAATATTTAAACAAATTTTAGTGATTTTAGGAATTTCAAATATATTTTTAAAATTTAATTTTGTTAAAAGATCGTATATAGTAATATTTTGATAATGATTTTGTAAATTTTTTTCCATAGATTTTTATAAAATATTTGAAGCTAATGATAATATTTTAAAATTTTTTTGTTTTCTAAATTCGGAAGTAATTGGACCAAATATACGTGTACCTAAAGGTTTATTTTGATTATTTAAAATAATTATACAATTTTTATCAAATTTTACTAAATTACCTATTGTACTTTTTTTTTGATATTTTGTATGAATAATTAAAGCTTTAAATAAATCGCCCTTAACTATTTTAATTTTTTTTTTTTGATTTAAACGTAATTTTTTTGAAGAAATTAGAATTGTATCACCGATTTTACCAACCTTTTTTTTATAAATTTTTATACATTGTCCGATTTTAATACCACTATTATCATTTACTTTTAATTTAGTTTGAATTTGAATCATAGATTTTATAATAATTAAAATGATGAGAGTAGGACTTGAACCTACATCTTCAGATTATGAGCCTGATAAGTTAACCTATTACTCTATCTCATCTTATTATATATTTTCGGAAGAAAAGGATTTGAACCTTTGATCTTCTGTTCCCAAAACAGATGCATTAGCCAGACTATGCTACCTTCCGTTTATAATAATAATATATTATTTTATAAAGAATAATGATGGTAGGATTTGAACCTACAACATTAGGATTATGATTCCCACGCTCTACCATTAAACTACATCATCCTATCCTATTTTAATATTAATAAAATAAGTCGAAGTGGGATTTGAACCCACGAGTTAAAAAATTAACTGATAGTTTAGCAAACTACTGCCTTAAACCTGACTTGGCTATTCGACCTAAAATATAAAACTTCTTTGATAGGATTTGAACCTACAACCTAATGGTTAACAGCCATTTGCTCTACCGTTGAGCTACAAAGAAATATTTATATTTTAAAATATAAAACTTTTAGTATTTTTAAGCTACATATTTTACAATATTTACACTTAAAACCTATCAATGTAATCATCTTTTACAGTTTTTATATGAAAAATTTTTAAGAATGGTTTCTTACTTAGATGCTTTCAGTAATTATCCAAAATAAATTTAGCTACTCGGCGATGCCTTTCAACAACCGATACACCAGAGATTTACCCTTCTCGGTCCTCTCGTACTAGAGTTAGATTCTTTCATTTTTCAAAATATCTATAGAAGATAGGAACCAAACTGTCTCACGACGTTCTAAACCCAACTCACGTACCACTTTAATCGGCGAACAGCCGAACCCTTGGAACCTTCTTCAGCTCCAGGATGTGATGAGTCGACATCGAGGTGCCAAACGACTCCGTCGATAGGAGCTCTTAGGAGTCATCAGCCTGTTATCCCCGGAGTACCTTTTATCCGTTGAGCGATAATCTTTCCACAAAGAATTATCGGATCACTATGACCGACTTTCGTCCCTGTTTGATATGTCTATCTTACAGTCAAGCAAGCTTTTACCATTATGCTCTACAATTGATACTATTATCCAATTTGAGCTTACCTTTGTACACCTCCGTTACTCTTTAGGAGGTGACCGCCCCAGTCAAACTACCAACCATACACTGTCTATTTAAAAAATATTAGTTATTTATTTTAATAAGAGTGGTATTTCAAAGATATCTAAACAATTTACTAGCGTAAAGATCTAAACGATTACCACTTATACTACACATATTAAATAAAATAACAATATAAAGATGTAGTAAAGGTTCACGGGGTCTTTCCGTCTAACTATAGAAAATCCGCATCTTCACGGATAATTCAAATTCACTGAGTCTATATTGGAGACAGCGGGGATGTCGTTACACCATTCATGCAGGTCGGAACTTACCCGACAAGGAATTTCGCTACCTTAGGACCGTCAGAGTTACGGCCGCCGTTTACTGGGACTTCCATTTAATGCGCAAACATCTCCTTTTAATCTTCCAGCACCGGGCAGGTGTCAGACCCTATACATCATGTTACCATTTAGCAGAGTCCTAAGTTTTTATTAAACAGTCGCAACCCCCTATTTTGTGACACCTAATTATTTTTAATAATTAGGTACTTTTTATCCCGAAGTTACAAAGTCATTTTGCCGAGTTCCTTCAATATAGTTCTCTCATTCACCTTAGTCTACTCGACCTATCCACCTGTGTCGGTTTAGGGTACGGTTTTTAATTAAAAAAGCTATTTCCTGAAAAATTAAAAATTTTTGTCACTTTTTTAAAAAAATTTAATTTAAAAATTATCCCATCAAAATTTGCTTTCGTCAAATCTTTCTTAGGGGCCGTTTCACTCTATGCAATACATTTTAACATAGAAACCCTTGGATTTACGGTGATAACGATTCATATTCGTTATTTTTTGTTACTAATGCCAGCATTTTCTTTTCTGATATCTTCAATATATTTCACAATATATCTTTATTAACATACAGAATGTTCCGCTACCGTTTTATTAAATAAATAAAACTTGCCGCTTCGGTAAATTTCTTAAGTCTCGATACATTTTAGGCGCAAAAAAACTAGACCAATGAGCTATTACGCTTTCTTTAAAGGATGGCTGCTTCCAAGCCTACCTACTGGTTGTAATTATTTTTTCACTTCCTTTTTCACTTAGAATATTATTTAGAGACCTTAGCGATCAATCTGGGCTGTTTCCCTCTTGACAAAAGACCTTAGCGCCTAATGTCTGTCTATTTAAATTTCATTTTTTTGTATTCGGAGTTTCCAAGAATTCAGTAAGTTTTTACGCCCCCTAGCTCAATGAGTGCTCTACCCCAAAAAAAGATTTTAAATGCTCTACTTCAATAGATTTCGCGGAAAACCAGCTATCTCTGAGTTTGATTAGCCTTTCACTCCTAACCACAAATCATCTCCATATTTTGCCACATATGTGAGTTCGATCCTCCAAATAGTTTTACCTATTTTTCAATCTGTTCATGGTTAGATCACTCAGTTTCGGGTCTTATTTATATAACTAAAAAGCTTTTTAAAACTTGATTTATCTACGCCTACTTTATAAAATTAAGCTTGCTATAAAAATAAACTTGCTGGCCCATTATGCAAAAGGTACATTGTTACTTTTTAAAAAAGTTTCAATTGATTATTAACATTAAGTTTCAGAATTATTTCAAACTCAAAAGTTCTTTTTCACCTTTCCTTTACAGTACTTGTTCACTATCGATCATTAATTTTTAAAAGGTTTTGAGGGTGGTCCCCCAATATTCAAAAAAGATTACACATACCTCTTTTTACTATAATAAAAATATTAATTATTTTACGGGACTTTCACCCTTTTAAGTAAATTTTTCAAAATTTTTCAAATAATTAATTTTATTTTTATAAACCTAATTTCCATTTTCATTCGTCATTACTAACGGAATCTCGTTTGATTTTTTTAACAGTTACTTAGATATTTCAATTCACTGTTTTTTAAAATTTCACAAAGAAATAGTTTTCTTTAGGAAATCTATATTTCAAAATAATATAATATTTAATATAGCTTTTCGCATTTTTTACGTCCTAAAAATTAAATTAATGCCAAGGCATCCACTTAATGCTTTTATTATTAATACT